GCTCAAGAAAGACTCCAAAAGATATTGATCGTAAATAAGAAGACTGTTTACGAAGAAAAAGGAATATATATTCGCATTCATATACATAAAAATTATGTAGGAACCAAAAGAATCTTTTCTTTATTTTTGAAAAGACGTAAATGGATTTTTTTGAAGTAATGAGACTATTCAAATTATGATATTCGTGGAAAATAAATCGCAATAAATGCAAAGAAGGAACATCTTTGATCCAGCATTGAAGGATTTGAACCAAGATTTCTAGATGGATGGGATAGGGTATTAGTAGATCCGACACATAATTTAAATGTGATAATTTATCCTCTAAAAAGGGAAATATTGAATGAATAGATCGTAAATTCTGAGATTTTGGTATTCTTTTTTCTTCAAGGGAGGATACTAATCGTGACGAGAATGAAATTTCCAGAATGACTCCAAAACCTTCTGATACCATTTGAGAATAAAAATGATAAGAAAAAGAATTCTTGTGCAGCAAAAATCCATTTTGGTTATAATCATTCACCGAAGAAATCAAATATTTCTGTTGATACATTCGAGTAATTAAACGTTTCACAAGTACCAAACTAGATTTATTGTCATAACCGATAATTTCCACAGGTTCATAAAAAATCAAACTATTGAAGCTATGATAATGAGCAAGTGAGTAAATATACTCCTGAAGGAGTAGCGGATATAGGAAGTTTTGTTGCCAAAATCTCTCTTTTTTCAATCTAAATATCCTTGTAATTCTGCTATTTAAATACATTTCTACTTTAACCAAAAAAGAGAGGCATTTCTTGTGTTATGAAATGATACATAGTGCAATATGGTCAGAACGGCGTATATGTGTATGTTGTATATAGTCTATTTTTTCTCTTATAGTAAAAGACTCTTTATAAGAAAATAGTAGAACTTCTAACTAGAAGAAATTAGAATAATAAAGAATAATATTCTTATTCTATTATTCTTCTAATTATTCTAAAAGATAATTCTAATAATAGAGTCTAGTATTATTATATACTATGCACTGTCTATACTTTTACTTTATATTTTTTCTATTTTAAAGAATCTAAAATAAGATAGACTTTTTTATAGACTTTTTCTACTTTTTAAACTTTTAGACTGTACTGTGATTAAAAATCATAAGAATAATCTAAGAAGTAAAAAATTATAGAATTATAGAAAAGTAAGAACAAAGAAAGAATATATACCCCGGAGACAAAGAGCCCAATCTACAGATCTTTTTCTTTTCCCTTTCTATCTAATTTGATTTTCTTTTACTTGTTAATATAACTAGTAATATAGGAAGAATAATAAAAGAAAGAAAATAACAATAAGAAAAAAGGGTAAAAATCTTTTATTTTCGCAACCCAATCACTCTTTTGACTTTGGAAATAAGAATTTTTTATCACTATACTCTTTCTTCTACACATCCGTCTACAATCCACAATAAAGAATAATTAGGATTAATAAAAAAAAGAATCAATGGTCTCACAAGAGATCCTTTTCCCACATCAGGCACTAATCTATTTTTAACGTATAATTAGTAATTTGATCGGGTAATCATTCAAATTAAGAAGGGAAGCTCGTTGCTTTTTTGTCTTACTCGAATTAGAGCCATAAGGCTCTATCCATTTATTCACTAGACCCAAAATACTTTACTGAACTTTAAAAATGTTCTAAAAAGAAAAATTTTTGTTCTATTTATATTATGAGTACTAGAATTTTTCTTTTTTTTTCTATTATTCTATTAATATTTTTTTTCTTTTTCTATTCTTTTTACGACATGCTCTTTTTTCCATTCATTACCTTTCAGGATCAGTCGCGGTCTTATAAACTATACCAATAGTCTAGACGAATTTCTTCATCCAAATGTGTAAAAGATCATAGTCGCAATTAAAAGCCGAGTACTCTACCATTGAGTTAGCAACCCGGATCAATATGAAGTGTAGATATGATCGAAAGAAAAAAAATTCAGCAAACTCATCCATTTTACTAAAATGAAGGAAAGAGCCAATAGGGAATGGGGATAAAAAGATCTATTTATATACGATCAAATTATATTTGTTTGATACGCCATTGTCAATATGAATGGACTTTTTAGAAAACAAAATTCAAGAAATTCTATGGAAATTTGTGTTGGATTAGCACAACATAAAGAATAAAACTTTGAGTGGAAAAAAATAAGGAATAAGAAAAAGGTATAGATAGAAAAATAGCGGCTTTCTTTAATCAAAAAAAGAAAGATACAATACAAATACAAGAAGAAAGATTACCCCCCTTGTTGGGGGGTTCCAAAAAAAGAAGAAAAAGAAGAATAAAATAAGTATGAATAGAACAAGAAAAAAAGAAACTTTGAATAAAGAATTAAACAAAGATAGGTACTCTTTATCCTATACTTTTTTCTTCATGATTCTTGTTTTTCTTTTCTTTTTTTATCAAAAGAAATTTGAAATTCTTTAAAGAATTCTGTCTTGCTTAAAATATCATAAACAGTTTCTGTGGGTTGAGCACCTTTTTCAAGGAAATATAAGATAGCAGGAACATTTGAATAAGTTTGATTCTTTATCGGATCATAAAAACCCACTTTTCGAAGATCTCTTCCTTCTCTTCGGGATCGAACATCAATTGCAACGATTTGATAGATGGCTCATTGGGATAGATGTAGATAAAAGATGCCCCCCTAGAAACGTATAGGAAGTTTTCTCCTCATACGGCTCAAGAAAAAATGATTCTAATTTCTAGAATTTCTATTTCTATCTATATAGATAGAAATAGAAAGAGAAAGGGATCTATAAAGAATTAGACTGAAATTTGAGCCTTTTTTTTTCCTTCTTTACAGAAAAATAAATTTCATTTAGACTCCTAACTCAAGTTGGGTATTTTTCAAAGAGTTCAAAAGGAAATCCTTAAAATTTATTGAGCTGTCTCTAACCTATTTTTTTGTCTATTTTCAGATCTATTTTTTTTTACTCATTCTGATCCAATTGTTGAGACAAGTTAAAAAAGTGTTTCCTTGTTCCGGAATTTGTTGTCTTTTCTTTGTGCTTTTTTAAATCATTAGGTTTAGACATTACTTCGGTGATCTTTACTCCTTTTCAAAAAGGCAGCAACATACCTTTTGTTTTTTCTATGGAAAAGGGAAAAATCATTTTATTCCTTTGTGATACACTCTTGATCAAAACAGTTTTAAAATTTCGACAAATTTGGTTTTTTTTTCATTTCAAACTTGTTCAATTTTGAACCTCTCCATTTATCTATAATTTAGATATTGATGATATTTTTACAAAGTTGATCTAACTTATTGATTGTCACTAACCCTAGATTATTACCCCGATAAAAGAATCAATTCTTTTTGCTCGAGCTCCATCATATGCTATACCTTATATATACCATTAGTATCTTTATTTAGCAACCCAAGACAAATTCAATCAGGTTCCTAGCAGAACAAATCATGTCGAGACAAGAGCATCTTTATTCGTATAGAAGATGGTGGATGTCAGAATCCACAGCCAATCATGTCCTTCAAGTCGCACGTTGCTTTCTACCACATCGTTTCAAACGAAGTTTTACCATAACATCCCTATAATTTTCTTTTAATTTGGAACCATATGCAATTGATTCAATATGGAATCATGAATAGTCATTGGCTGAACCGATACATAAGAATCTACACTTATAGACTTATAGATTAAGTCTATACCCAGAAAGGATTTCACTTAAAATTACCTCCATATTTTCTCATATGAATAATATCACATAAAAAAACAAATCAGTTTTAAGCAAACTTATTTACATCTTCAACAAATCTTTCAGGATTGTCCATCATAAATTCTTTTTCTTAAAATAAAAAAGATTCTAAACCTAAAAAAATTCTTTGGCTTTACTTTCATTCAGATGAAAAAGAAATCCCCATGAATGGATAAAAGTTTTTATTTAACTAAATATTTCATTGAAATATTCATAAATATTCAATTATAGTCAATTAGAGAATAATAAGATATTCTCAATAAGAAAAATATACAAAAAATATACAAATAGACAATATATATTCTTATGTAATAATTATGTATTTATGTATGAATATATTCTAATCTAAATATATCCTAATATATTCATATTTTCTCATTTTTTCTTTATATTTATGAAATATAATTTTCTGATTTGAATATTATGATTTACTTTTTTTTTTTACCATCTCCAATTGAATCTGATTTTCATTTAATTTAAAACAGAGAGATAGTTTGAGAATAGAGTTTCTTTGTTTTCATTATTATAAAGTATAAAAAGTCTCGTGTAAGGTAAGATCAAAGATAAAATCAGAATCCGAGGATTCTGATCTTTTCGCATCCATTTCCATCATAAAAAAAAACAAAGAATTGTTGAATTCAATTTTCAATTTCAATCGAGAAGAATTTTTTGTTTCTGATGCGAACGATCTGGGACGGAAGGATTCGAACCTCCGAGTAACGGGACCAAAACCCGTTGCCTTACCGCTTGGCCACGCCCCATTTATTTTTGGTCTAAGAAAAACTAAGATAAATATTTGTTATTCGTCAATAACCAACCTAAAGAAATATAGGACATGTTGCCGCTAGGATTCAACATAATAGATATAGAATCAAAAAGATTAATTGATCATTACTTAGAATTCAATTAAGATATTCTATGAAAATAGAATTCCTTGTATTCTTATTTGATTGGATAATGTAAGGAAGGATTCTTGATTGGGGAGAAGTCAAAGAAAAATAAGAATTTCTTTCTTTTATCTGCCTTTTTTATTTTCAATTTTCCCTCAGAAAAACAACTCAATGCAATCTGATAATTTATTCTTCAATTTAATTTGAATTTTTAACTTTAAGAACAAGAAAAGAATATTTGTTATGCTTAATATCTTTTGTTTAATTTGTATCTGTCTTAATTCTACCCTTTATTCGAGTAGTTTTTTCTTTGCCAAATTGCCCGAGGCTTATGCCTTTTTCAATCCAATCATAGACGTTATGCCAATTATCCCTGTACTCTTTTTTCTCTTAGCCTTTGTTTGGCAAGCTGCTGTAAGTTTCCGATAAAAATTGAATCTCTAATCTCTATTCAATTCATAATTTATTTGATAAAAAAAAAGATGAGATTTTATTCTGAAAATCAATAAGATCATAAATAAGATTCAGATAAGTCTGGACATTAGGAACCCTCGATTCAAAAAGTCTGGTATTTTATATTGAAATTCAATTTGAATATTGAATAAGGTAAAGGGGCGATGATCTTTATCTTTTCTTTACTTTATCTTTTCTTTAAAAAGCTAACCAGCTTATTTCTTTTGTTCTAACCTTTCCTTTATAAGATCCCATACCCCATAAAATTACTTAATTATAGATATGAATGATATGAATATGGCAATAAATTTTTGGTAACGAAAAATATTACATTAGAAAAAAAAAATTCATAAAAATAAATTTCAAAAAAACTTCTTTTTTTTTTCATCTTTAGAGCGATAGTATGTGTCGTAAAATAGTTGATCTATTTCCTTAAAAAAATGATCTTATCTTATCTTGGAGATTTGTAATGCTTACTCTTAAACTATTCGTTTACACAGTAGTAATATTCTTTGTTTCTCTATTCATCTTCGGATTCTTATCTAATGATCCGGGGCGTAATCCTGGGCGTGAAGAATAAAAAGAATAAAAAAAGAGATGAGATTCATTTTTACTTTCTTTTTTCATAGGTAAATGTATAAAGAAAAGAAATGGAATATGGAATAGATGTTAGATAAAGATAAAAGATTCATAAATAAAGAATAATCAAAAATTATTCCAATTATAAAATCTCAAGTGATCGGGGGGGGGTCGGAGAGAGAGGGATTCGAACCCTCGATACGAATAATTCGTACAACGGATTAGCAATCCGACGCTTTAGTCCACTCAGCCATCTCTCCCCATTCAAAATTGGAAATTTATCATGCATGTAATTTAACACATGAAGTCAAGATTGATAACAATTTAGATTTTACTTCAATGATTCAAAAAAAATTTCTCGAATAGAAAGAATACCTTACTTCTTTTATTTTGTACAAAACAAAAACTTCATTTCACCGGCCTGGTTAAGTATAAGTACTGGCCGGGCCAGTACTTCTTTTGTTCCGACAAATAAAAATTTTTATTGAAACGAGAAGAATAATTTTCATTGCCATTCCTAATTATTAGAAATTAGATAAGATTCTAATAGATAGATTATCTTAGAAATTCTTGAAACTATTCTTTATATCTAACTATATCTAAATTAATAATTAATAGAATTAATATATTCTATTTTAATTTTATATTATATATTATTTTATATTTATTATTTTATATTTATTATTTTATATTTATTATATATTAATATTTATATTTAATTATATTTATATATATTTATAATTATACTTTATAGTAAAAAATAGTAAAAGTATTCTAGTACTCTTACTAGTACTAGTAAGAGTACTAGAATACTTTTACTATTTTTTACTATAAAGCTATAAAGATTCAATATTCTCAGTATATTTTAGTAGATTCTAGTAAATTAGAGTCTAAAATTAGAATATTGAATCTTTATAGCTTTATAGTAAAAAATAGTAAAAGTATTCTAGTACTCTTACTAGTACTAGTAAGAGTCTTTATAGTATTTTATAGTATATAGTAATATAGTACTAAGATTTTTCGTGTTTATTTTTTTTTTCTTAATACTTCTTTCTTCTTAATATTAAGACTTCTTAAGGGAATTATTAAGATGAATATAATACTGAACTTCAAATTTCATTTAGAATGAAATTTGTTTTCCATTAATGAATTTCCTAATTTTATAAATTTTCTATTTAAGAATAAAAAAATAGATCTGATAAGAGAAAGAATATAAAAAAAAACACACACATATTTTTAAAATGATACTCTAAATCATTTACTTGTTCAAAGCAAAGGACAAGTTTGAAAGTTTGAGGTCCAATTTACCCAAATTCAGAAAATCTAATGGTTCAAATGAAGAGAGGTTTCAAAAAATAAAATACTTATAACTTTAGTACACTATTGAAATTTGACTAAACTTTTTGCTATTTACCTATTCTTAAGTTTTCCCACGGTGGAACAAAATACGTGTTAATGCTGAAATTTTCATGATTCTGATGCTATCTTGACTACATATAATTACTTTGTTGGACAAAAGGCCCATTTATATCCAATAATGAATATGTAGCGGGTATAGTTTAGTGGTAAAAGTGTGATTCGTTCTATTAACAACTTAAATAGTTAAGGGGTCTTTCCTTTTTTTTTTCATATTTCATATTCCGATCAAAAACTTTATTTCTTAAAAAGATTTAAGACTTTATCCTTCAATAGCACATTTGAGGAAAAAATATACATTATCACGATTTCTATCCAAAAGACAATTATAATTTTCATAAAAAAATTGTATTATGGAGTCGAGAAGCATAATTTTTTTTGATTGATTCAATTCTTCCAATTAAATGAGTATGAA